TTCTGGGAACCGAATTATTCTATATAAGAAATGTTTTATGTGGTTCTGGGAACCGAATTATTCTATATAAGAAATGTTTTATGTGATTCTGTTACTCTATTCCCCTTTTCTTTCGTTATAGTCACTATAAGAAATGTTTTATGTGATTCTGTTACTCTATTCCCCTTTTCTTTCGTTATAGTCACTATAACGAAAGCCTTTTCTGTGAACCAATATTTGGTTATTTACACAGAGGGAACTAGTTCTTATCCAATTCAAATAAACATACTCAGCAACTATCATATGAGAAAATTCGAACTACAAGTCTTTCACTTTTTTTGTAATATGAAACTTGACTTTTTTTTCGGCCGACTTTGCCTTAGATACCTTTTTAAGTGGGGCCTAGAAACAAAATCGGTGAGTCACCGCATCGCACTGGTTTACCTTTTCAATCGCGAGTATCGAACGCGGAATTTTTTTGACAGGCTGGCCCTTACGTATGTGTTAATCACTGATTTGGAAAAAAATTCCGCGTTTGACAGATTTGTGGGTGCATATCTTACGAGCAGGGGGTTGGCACCAACTTACTTGTTTGCTACACTTGCACGTGCATTTGTGCATCTTTGGAGAGGTCGTCAACCCCGGAATTTTTTTGATAAAATGGCCCTTATGTATCTTCTGAAGAGGTGTGACGAAGCTTTTGATAAGGGCCTGTCCGTGAGAGGTTTTGACGACGTCTTCGACGTCGCCCGCGCGGACGGAAGCGACTTAATCGATCGCCATTTTGAAAAAATTTCAAAAACTCAGAGGGCTTGGCAACTAGCAAAAGTTGCCATTGCCTGGCGATTGCGTGAGATCTCTGACCAAGAAACCATCGACTTACGCTCTACTGCGGAGCTTGGATATTGGACGGGTGCTCTGCAACGATTAAACCACCTCGAAAAAGGGGCAACTTAAGAGTCTAGTCAAGAACACGAACTTGCAGAACTCTATTTATTATTTAATCGATATTTTAGTATAATAAAATATCGATTAAATAATAATAAGAGGTACAAATAGTAAATCGAGGTACACATTCTATGACAATTCTTAACTTTCCCTCTTTTTTGGTACCTTTAGTAGGCCTAGTATTTCCGGCAATCACAATGGCGTCTTTATTTCTTTATGTTCAAAAAAATAAGATTGTTTAGAACCGATGGGATAAAATCTTATTCGTTTGGTTTTAGACTTCTATAATAACGCCGGTATTAGTGAAAGATGGTATAAGCAGCTTCCGTCGAAAAACTCTTATATCTGCAGAACCACGATATATGGGTAAATGGAGGATGTGGATATCTTTAGTGGGGTCGTACGAAGGATATGTTTTTAGTTTAGATCTAATCAATTTAATGAATTATTCCTTAATTAATGACTCTTAAAAGTTCCTATCAAACTAGTGCTAGTTGATGAGAGTTACTTCGGAAACAGAAAGACTAAAGTCAAATTCATTTGGGATATGCTCTCAATTCCAAGAAACTGAAACCGGATCAAGTATGAGTTGTCGATCAGAACATATATGGATAGAACCTATAACGGGATCTCGAAAAACAAGTAATTTCTGCTGGACTGTTATCCTTTTTTTAGGTTCATTAGGATTCTTGTTGGTTGGAACTTCCAGTTATCTTGGTAGAACTTGGATATCTTTATTTCCGTTTCAGCAAATTGTTTTTTTTCCACAAGGGATTGTGATGTCTTTCTATGGGATCGCGGGTCTTTTTATTAGCTCCTATTTGTGGTGCACAATTTCTTGGAATGTAGGTAGTGGTTATGATCGATTCGATCGAAAAGAAGGAATCGTGTGTATCTTTCGTTGGGGATTTCCCGGGAAAAATCGGCGTATCTTTCTCCGATTCCTTATAAAAGATATTCAGTCCGTCCGAATAGAAGTTAAAGAGGGTCTTTATGCTCGTCGTGTCCTTTCTATGGATATCCGAGGACAGGGAGCCCTTCCATTGACTCGTACTGATGAGAATTTGACTGCGTGGGAAATGGAACAAAAAGCTGCGAAATTGGCCTATTTCTTGCGTGTACCCATTGAAGTCTTTTGAGAACTGTGAGAAAATTTCTCAGCAGGAGGGGAAAAACTCACGAATACTCTGTTTCTATCATGAATTTCTATAACATAACTAAACTGAGGTTTATTCCGAACATGGATTCGAGCTAAAGTAGGCGTATAAGGGAGAAGTAGAAAACAAAACGCTTTTTGTTTTGGGGTCTTTTATGGGTATGTAAATCTACACAATTCAATAATAACAAGAAGTAACAAATTGAAATAATAGATTTCTCACATACTCAACCATTTAGAAAAAAACTTTCCCAGTTTCTATTTTCTATTTTAAGTCCAATATCTATAAAAAAAAATAGAAAAATCCAGACTTGGTGAAATTGAAACTTTAGATTCAGATAGATCATATGTAATTTTTTTTCAATCGACACGCCTTAATTTATCTGTTTTTGTGCTCCTTACTGTCCAAACAATTGAACCCCTTATAACGATTAAGGATAACTAGCCAATTCCTGCTTTGGTTTGCTGCTCATTTTTGATCATCACAAGTTTCTGACGAAACTTCCCTCAATTATTCGCTCCCTGACTCCTGAGAGTCAGTGAAATTTTTCGAAATATTAGAGGGCCTCGAGTCGACGACTGAGGGGGTTCATTAACAATTCATAGATGAAAAAATGGCAAAAAAGAAAGCATTCACTCCTCTTTTATATCTTGCATCGATAGTCTTTTTGCCCCGGTCTATTTTTCTCTTATTTAATAAAAGTCTAGAATCTTGGGTTACTAATTGGTGGAATACTGCGAAATCCGAAACTTTTTTGAACGAGATTGAAGAAAAGAGTATTCTCGAAAAATTCATAGACTTAGACGAACTTCTCCTTTTGGACGAAATGATCAAGGAATACACGGAAACACCTCTCCAAAACCTTCGTATAGGACTCCAGAACGAAACAATCCAATTAATCAAGATGCACAACGAGGATCGTATTCATACGATTTTGTACTTATCGACAAATTTGATCTCTTTCCTTATTCTAAGCGGTTATTCTATTTTGGGTAATAAAGAACTTGGGACTCTTAACTCGTGGACTCAGGAATTCCTATATAACTTAAGTGACACAACAAAAGCGCTTTCTATTCTTTTATTAGCCGATTTATGTCTCGGATTTCATTCGACCCGTGGTTGGGAACTACTAATTAGCTCTGTCTACAAAGATTTTGGATTTGTTCATAATGATCAAATTATATCTTGTCTTGTTTGTATTCTTCCAGTCATTCTCGATAGCATTTTTAAATATTGGGTTTTCTATTATTTAAATCGTCTATCTCCGTCACTTGTAGTGATTTATCATTCAATAAGTGAAAAATGATCTATGAATATGAAATTCATCGAATTCGAATGTTTTTTACTTTGTCGTTGTACATAAGGAAAGCATTGCAACTCGTCCTTACTTTTTCTATTTCAATGAACCCGGGGGATTGATCCTATATTTTATTCCCATAACAATATTCCCGTCAATAGCAGAATCGTGGATAGGAAACTCGATTAGTAACCTACCCAATTTATTGTAGAAATTTTCCGTATCAATGATTGGACCATGCAAACTAGAAATACTTTTTCTTGGCTAAAGGAACGGATTACTCGATCCATTTCCGTATCGCTCATGCTATATATGCTAACTCGGACATCTATTTCAAGTGCTTATCCCATTTTTGCCCAGCAGGGTTATGAAAATCCGCGCGAAGCGACCGGGCGTATTGTATGCGCCAATTGTCATTTAGCTAATAAGCCTGTGGATATTGAGGTTCCACAAGCGGTACTTCCCGATACTGTATTTGAGGCAGTTGTTCGAATTCCTTATGATATGCAAGTGAAACAAGTTCTTGCGAATGGTAAAAAGGGCACTTTGAATGTCGGGGCTGTTCTGATTTTACCGGAGGGGTTTGAATTAGCCCCTCCCAATCGTATTTCCCCCGAGATGAAAGAAAAGGTAGGCAATCTGTCTTTTCAGAGCTATCGCCCCAATAAAAAAAATATTCTTGTCATAGGCCCTGTTCCCGGTCAGAACTATAGTGAAATCACCTTTCCTATTCTTTCTCCAGACCCCGCTACTAAGAAAGATAGTCACTTCTTAAAATATCCTATATATGTCGGCGGAAACAGGGGAAGAGGTCAGATTTATCCCGACGGGAGCAAGAGTAACAATACAGTTTATAATGCTACAGCAGCCGGTATAGTAAGTAAAATCATACGAAAAGAAAAGGGGGGATACGAAGTAACCATAACGGATGCATCGGATGAACGTCTAGTGGTTGATATTATCCCCCCAGGGCCGGAACTTCTCGTTTCAGAAGGCGAATCTATCAAATTGGATCAACCGTTGACGAGTAACCCTAATGTGGGCGGATTTGGTCAAGGAGATGCAGAAATTGTACTTCAAGATCTATTCCGTGTCCAAGGTCTTTTGCTCTTCTTGGCCGCTGTTATTTTGGCACAAATCTTTTTGGTTCTTAAAAAGAAGCAGTTCGAGAAGGTTCAATTGTCCGAAATGAATTTCTAGACTCGCGAATTTTTCAACATCAAGTTCGTAAAAAGACTCAAACTCATTTTATCCCTTAGCGATGAAAAAAATGAAATGCTAAAAAGACCTTAGCTTGTTTATCCTTTTTCTATGAGATGACAGTAAGTCCTTCTACCGCATTCCTAATCCTAGTATGTAGATTGTGAAGAAGACTGTTTGACTTGACCCCGCCTTTCTTGGTTTTTTTATCCAAATTGGGGCGGTGCGACTATCTTACTATTCGAAGATTTCAATGTTCGAAAATGCATCAATATCAAGAGTTTTTGATTAATTCAATTCGGCTAGATACTAGACATAAGTAAGCGAGAAATTGCAGGGAAAATGAGGGGAACAAATAATTCTAGGAGAGGTTCTTCGTCTTTCTAGTCTTCGACACAAGAAAAGGAAGTTTCTACACC